GAGAAAATATCTCCCTTTAATTGACGACTATCAAACAAATCAGAAAATGTTACGAGATTTATATTAACCGCATTCAGTATAAGTTCAAGACACATAAGTGCTCTAACCATGTTTCGACTTGTGATCAATCCATAAATACCGATAGAAAATAAATAGGCACTCAAAATAAGTACATGTTCGGTCATCATTGACCAATCCCTCATCAATCTTGATTCATTTCAATATGAACAACAATTTCACCGATTTAATTAGAATATAAATTAAGTACGAAACAAAGTAAGGTATTAGTAATGGATCGAACTAAACCCCTTTCAATTTCATATATGAACAATAGAATATGAAAATGGAACTGAAGGAAAATGGATGTGATAACATAGAACAAAACAAGACTTTATTTATTTTATTTTGGATCTAAGTATTTATTACTTAATTACTTTACTGCCGGGCCATAGCAATTGCACCTATCAAAGCAACTAAAAGAATTATAGAAATGAGTTCAAATGGAAGGTAAAAATCTGTTGATAAATGAATCCCAATTTGTTGAACGTTACTTGTTAGGTCCTGCTCTATAATTTGATTTGATCTTGTAGTCCAAACAATCCCGTACCACGACGTATCCGAGATAGTAGTAATTAGTGAAAAAAGAATACTTGTACAAACCAGTGAAGTGACCCCATCCCCAACGGTCCAAAGATAGAAATCGTTGTAATATTCTGAACCATTCATGAACATCACAGCAAATAGGATTAAAACATTTACAGCTCCTACGTAAATAAGGAGCTGTGCAGCAGCTACAAAATAGGAGTTAGATGGAATATGGAATAAGGATATACAAACAAGAACCAGTCCCAATGAAAAAGCAGAATAAATTGGGTTGGTAAGTAAGACCACCCCCAGACCTCCTAATATAAGACCTGATCCCAGAAATACTAAAAGAATATCATGTATTGGTCCAGGTAAATCCATTATGTGTAAAAAAAGAGATAAATAAATCGAAATATTTCATAAACTTACTAACCGATCCAAGAAAAAAGAGGTTACCTTATTTTTTTTTTCTTGTATATGATACGTTCCTAATTGAATCCTAAAGGGGTGTAGATTTATATAGATACAGTTATTGGATCAATCCCGCTACTGTATCTGAAAGAGTAGTTCGAAATTTTAGATTTTGAAATCATCACAGATCTATGAATCCATTCTAAATCAAAACCAAGCCTTGATTCTCACCAATCAATAGTTATTTACTGACCTAGCAAAATGAAAGAAGCCTCACTCCTTTACTTTAGATCAAAACGGAATCTTAGTAATTGGTAATCGTTTTTGAATCAAGAGGTTTACCCCTGATTATTTTGATTGGAGTCGAATTCGTAATTGTTCGAATTGTGTAATCTCCAATTACTGACATTGGTAACCGGCCCAAAGCAATTTGATTATAATTCAATTCGTGACGATCATAAGTAGAAAGTTCATATTCTTCAGTCATTGATAAACAGTTTGTTGGACAATACTCGACACAATTACCACAAAATATACAGATTCCAAAATCAATACTATAATTAAGCAATCGTTTCTTTCTAATATCCGTTTCCAATCTCCAATGAACAACGGGTAGATCTATGGGGCATACCCGAACACATACTTCACAAGCAATGCATTTATCAAATTCAAAATGGATTCGACCACGAAAACGCTCCGATGTGATCGATTTTTCATAAGGATATTGAATAGTCACAGGTAAACGATTCACGTGAGATAAGGTAATCATGAAACTTTGACCAATATACCTTGCAGCTCGTATTGTCTGTTGACCATAATTCATGAACCCAGTCACCAAAGGGAACATATCGTGGATATCCATGAATAGTTTGATGTTTCTTTCTCTTGCTCTAGATAGGTTATGAATCTAGAATATCCTATTTTGTTATAGCGAAACGAGTTGGGAAGAAGTTGTTAATAATAGATTACCTAGAGAAATAGGTAAAAGAAATTTCCACCCAAGGTTTAATAGCTGGTCCATTCTCATCCTAGGTAAAGTCCATCTTGTTGTGATAGGAATGAACAGGAACAAATAAGCTTTAGCTAATGTAATAAGGATACCAACTGTCATTCCAAAGACTCCACCTGTTTTATTTATTCCAAAAGGTTCAGAAATGAATATGTACGGAATAGAGAAATTCCACCCGCCCAAGTAAAGAACTGTTACAAATAATGAAGAAACTAGTAGATTTAGGTAAGAAGCAACGTAAAATAAACCAGATTTAATACCTGAATATTCGGTTTGATAACCTGCTACTAATTCCTCCTCTGCTTCTGGTAAATCAAAAGGTAATCTTTCACATTCCGCTAGGGAAGAAATTAGAAAAACTATAAACCCTATAGGTTGACGCCACAGATTCCACCCCCAAAACCCATATTTTGACTGTGCCTCAACTATATCAACTGTACTTGAACTGTTAGATAATCATAGTCGATGATAACATCACTATTCCCATCGCTATTCCAGAACCGCACATGAGACCTCAGCTTCATACGGCTCCTCGATGGCCACAAATAAATCTAAGGACTGGTTCATTATTACCTCGGCATGTTTGTAGTGTAGATTAGAGTAACGATGTATCGAAGAGTCCCGAATTAGACCAATGGAATTCCGTCCGCCATAATAAAAAAAAGCGCTTCCGAATTGATCTCATCCTTTATTTTCTAATTAGACTTAGAATTCTTTTAGTTCAGTAATAACTTAATCCTTCAATAAAATACTCGTTGTTTCAATAGATATTTCAACCCACACTTTTCGTACGAAAAATAATTAGACACTAATTCATGAGTTATAGTTGATAAATCATTATAAGAATTCTATCCGTATGAATATGGATAGGATTGAGGAAAGAAAGAATAAACAAAGATCTCTTATTATTCAGTTTTCCTATTGCATTCCATTTCTTTCGTTCCTCTTCTTCTTTCTCACTCAGAAGGGGGGTTTCTAAAAAATCAAATCAAAGGATTACTTCGTTCTCGACAGTCATTTATTTAATCAGTGGATAGAAGCATACTCTGGATCGGAATCGTGAGGAAGTACTGCTTGATCATTTCTACGAACTTAAAGCCCTCATTATGATTCCTTTTATGTTATGCAGAAATATCCCTTTGGTTGGATACCTTACATTATCTTCATCACTAATCCTTTGTGTACCTTCGTGTTCCTAACCGTCCACTCATTTTTGATTGATCCCCGATATGGTAATACATACAACATACAACAACATACAATACAATAATAGAAACTCCATACAGTTGATCTTTTGCACCCGCTTCAAGTCATGATGACTAATCAACCAATCTTGGGGTAAACAGTTTCGACCGCTTATGTTTACTTCCACTTTACTCTCGTACATAGGGAATGAGAATCAATCTTCTTACTGCAAATTCATAAGCTGTTTTGTTTCACTCATATAACTATCTGGTTTAACTCATCGACCCGAATGATGAATAAAAAGAGAAAGGTATCTATTCAACACATCCAACCCCTTTCCTTTATTTCCAGGAAAGGGGTAAAGGTTCATGTTCCAACGAATCACACGTAGAGATATTGATAACACACACGGAGTTAATGGTATTTCATAACTAATAGATTGAGCAGCAGCTCGTAGACCACCTGAAAAGGAATATTTATTATTCGATCCATATCCTGACATAAGAAGTCCAATAGGAGCAATACTGGAAATAGCGATCCATAAAAAAATGCCTATACTGAGATCGGCTAGAACAAGGCGATAGCCAAAAGGAATTACTAAATAGCTTAGTAGAATTGATATGACCGCTATAGATGGCCCCATACTGAATAAACGAACATCTCCTCTAGATGGGAGAAGATCCTCTTTCAAAAGTAGTTTGGTCCCATCTGCTAGAGCTTGAAGAATTCCCAAGGGGCCGGCATATTCAGGCCCGATACGTTGTTGTATCCCTGCAGATATTTCTCTTTCTAACCACACAATCACGAGTACGCCTATTGTGATTCCCGATACAGGAGTAAAAATAGGGACAAGCAGCCATAAGAGGTCATAGACCTCTTTTAAGGATTCCGATCTGGAAAAAGAATTGATAGCTTGTACTTCTGTCGTATCAATTATCATTTCAACGATCAACTTCTCCCATAATGATATCTATACTACCTAGTATCGTCATGATATCAGCCAATTTCATTCTTTTAACTAGCTGAGGAAGAATTTGCAAATTGATGAAACCAGGTGGACGAATTTTCCATCTCCAGGGAAAAACACTATTATCCCCTATCAGAAAAATTCCCAATTCTCCCTTTGGGGCTTCTACTCTCACATAAAGTTCTTGTTTCGACAATTCAAAAGTGGGAGAAGGCTTTTTACTAATGAATCGATATTCAAAACCATTCCATTCGGAATCACTTGCTCTATCAAAGCGTCGAACTTCTAAGTTCTCATAGGGCCCCCCCGGAATTCCTTCTAGAGCCTGTTGAATAATTTTTATGGATTCCGTCATTTCATTGATTCGTACTAAATAACGAGCTAATGAGTCTCCTTCTTTTTGCCACTGGACTTCCCAATCGAATTCATCGTAACACTCATAATGATCAACTTTACGAAGATCCCATTGGATTCCGGAAGCTCGTAGCATTGGTCCCGATAAACCCCAATTTATTGCTTCCTCCCCACCAATAATGCCCACCCCTTCAACTCGTTCCAAAAAAATGGGATTTTGCGTAATAAGCTTTTGATATTCAACAATTCCTGTTAAAGAATAATCGCAGAAATCCAAACATTTATCTATCCAGCCATGAGGTAGATCAGCAGCGACTCCCCCGATACGGAAATAATTATGCATCATTCGCATACCTGTGGCAGCTTCGAATAGGTCATATAGCAATTCCCTTTCTCTGAAAATATAGAAGAAGGGAGTCTGTGAACCGATATCTGCCATAAAAGGTCCAAGCCATAATAAATGAGAAGCTATACGACTCAGCTCCAGCATAATTACTCTGATATAGCTGGCTCTTTTGGGTACTTGAATATTTCCTAATTGTTCTGGTGCATTTACCGTTATTGCCTCTGTGAACATAGTAGCTAAATAATCCCAACGTGTTACATAAGGAAGATATTGTATAATTGTTCGGTTTTCCGCAATTTTTTCCATCCCTCTGTGTAAATAACCCAATACGGGTTCGCAGTCAATAACATCTTCACCATCTAGAGTAACGATAAGTCGAAGAACACCATGCATTGATGGGTGGTGAGGACCCATATTAACTATCATGAGGTCTTTTCTTGTAGCCGGTACATTCATATGTTTTCTTCTCCGATCCATTATTCTATGAATTGCCGAAAACGAAATAAATGAGGTTCATCAAAATTCAAGATCTAATAAACCAAAGAATTCAAATAATCTTCAAATTAACGAGTTTTTGGTTCCCGAATATCTAATTGATCGATTAATTTTTTATAACGCACTCTATTTTTCTTTGACAAATAAGCCAGCAGTCGTTGACGTTTTCCCAGAATTTTCCGCAAACCTATCTGAGATAAATAATCTTTTCTGTGCAATTCAAAATGTGAAGTAAGTCTCTGTATCTTATTGGTGAAACTGATTACTTGAAATTCAACAGACCCTTTGTTTTTTTCTTCTTTCGGAATAACTGAGATGAATGAATTTTTGACCATAACCATAAAAATAAAATTTATCTCTCTTTTTTTTTTCCGCAGATATGGATTTTACCAATCAGGAATAATAATAATGCCAGTTATTTTGATCTGATACACCCAATAATCTGGATTTATTCATATATTACTTTATTCTATCAAATCAAATCAAAATGAAATTCAAATGAATTGTAAGTACAATTTGTAATTTGATTCGATAGAAGGGCAATTTCTGTACCCACAAAAGAAAATGATTTTGACCTAAGAAGATTCTGCCGAATCATTTCTAGATTCAACCCAATTGAGACGTTATTGAATCGGTATCATGTATTAGAATGTAACACAGCGTGTGTGTACATTCATATACCAGACCCGACACCTGATATATAGGAAATGTACCAACCATCAACTAATTCCGAATCGTGGATACATATGTATCCTTGACATACTGAAACGGCTGCCATTATTGGTATCAAACCAGTAGCGATTCATACAAGCTAAATCCTCTAATCGATAATTGGGCCAAAGAAACAATTTGAATTGAATGAATTTATTTATATCTGTATCAATATGCTTGTCCTCATCCAAAAATTGCCCCCAGTTCCTTCCATTGTTGTCATTGAAAAATACCGGATTTCTGTCCATAACATTCCTATTTCCGGAATTGAAACAAATTAGAATTCTCAATTCTCTACGACGCCTAGGGGATAGAATATTTTCAGGAACAAGCAAATCATAATGATTTTCGTCTCTATTCACAAGCATCTTTTTATGTTGTACAATGGATCCATTGAAAGAATTCTCATCAACATACCTTTTTTCTCGATATCTTCCATTAGTTTGGCATTTATTATTATGAACCAATGAGATACCTATGGTTTGATACATAATAAATTGTCTATCCCATTTTATAGACAGACGTACTGGTTCGAGAATCAATATTCCCTTTTTTATCAATTCTGGAAGAGTTAGATTCGTCTGAATTAACATTACATCCAGGTGCATTTCTCCTCCTTGAATAGAGGATATAGCAATTTCCTTTGCATTTATTAGTCTAAGCAGGAAACAATATACCTTAACATTATTGAAAATTCTGTGATTCAAAGGATCATCCCATCTCAATTGAAAAAGCAAATATTTTTTCAGGAATAACTCTAGTTTTGCTTTCTTGTTACTCTCGGGTTGTCCTTTCTTTTCACGTTTTTGAATGTCTGATTCCGTGTAATCCTTTTCAAAATCTTTTTGTCGTTTTCGTGCGTCTGAGCCAATATTTCCGTGGCTGAGCTGTTCTTTTTCTTCTTGATTTCGATTCTTTAATTCAAGATATTCTTTTTGATTAGATGATATACGAAGATCCTTTTTTTGATTTCCATTAATGTTTTTGTTTTCACTAATGTTTTCATTTCCATTAAAAATGAAAAGAAGTAATTTTATTGGTATAATCCACGGTTTGATCTTATATGCATCATAAAGTGGCACAAATTCTGAGAAGAACCAAGATTTCGTATTTAATATGGGACGATATAGCATTTCTTTATTCATTCCCATCAAAAAAAAGTTTTTTTTTTGATTGGGTGGGTTGATTTCTTGATGAATCGTGAGATAGAAAAGATCTTTCTTATCAATCATTTGATAATAATCAGTCTCGGTCTTAGTCATTTTATTAATGTTGGTCCCGGTATCCGTATCGGTCCAGGACTCAATATCGATATTCTTTCTAAGAAATAAATCGAAAATTTTCCACTCCAAATATTTTCTATCCATACTTTTACCCGTACCAATAATATACTCTTCTCCTAGATAATCGTCTTTCCTATCCCCATAATTAATATATTTATATGAAAAAAGATCATATCTGTAGTTTTTTTTTAATTTTGCTTTTTTGCTCGTCAATGAATTCACTTCATAATCATTTTTTTTCTCGTAATGAATGAATTGGGCTTTTTCATATGAATTCTTTTTTGAGTCTTTATTTTGAATCGTACGACGCCGATTGACCCTAGTTCGCCATTTTTGCGGTACTAATTTAGACCACCTAGCCTGAGATAAATTGTATTGATAATGACCCCTTAACCAGTTTTTCCATTCATTCATTCCAGAATTCGGAAGTTTTTTATGCCTTGATTTGGAATCTAATATTCTTCGTGTTCCAAAAAAATTCCGGATTCTATCCTTAAGAATAAGATATGCTTCGCGATATTGAAGTAGAGATCTCAAATGACACTTCTTATTAATAGCTTGGATTTGTGATAATTTGTAAAATACAGATGCTTGTGAAAAGGAATATAGGTCACCAGAAATCTTTGATTTATTATTACTAATATTAGAAAGAGACTTTTTTATAGTCGAAATAAAGTGAATTTTTTTTTGATTTGTTTCATCAATCCCTTCTTTATTTTTTTCATCATTGTGAATGTATTTATCGATAATCTTTTTTGTTGATTCAAGGAAAAGTTGTACATTGACTCTAGAAATATTAACAGTACATAGAAAGATATGTATGTATATTCTTTCGTTGAAAAATGTCAAAAAATAGTGCCATTTGCGTATGAATATGAATCTGTTACTTCTTCTTTTTGATATCTGCCAAATATGTTTCTGCGATTCCGATCTTTTATCACCACAACTTGTATCGTTAGGACTAATATTTATATCCGGAGTTAGAAATATTTTTCTTTTGTCTTTTGCACCCCTTTCTATTTGATTTCTGATTAGGGTTGTTCTATCGGACAGATCTTTCCTTTTTTTTTCTGTCAGTGAATAATTTGCCCAATCCATGAATCTAATTCGAGTGGTCGATTCAGGAACAATTTTATTACTGCTTATGATTATGGAATCTTTTCCATTTTCATTCGGTTCATATACTTTCTTCAATACAAATAAGAAAATTGGATTTACGTTTGCAAACTCTTTTATTATTCTTTTTAAAAATAGAACCGTTTTGATAATCCATCTTGTTTTTTCTTTTGAGACCTTTATAAACTGTTTTGTTTTTTCTTTGAAAACTCTTAGAACTAGAAAACATTTTTTTTTCACTTTTCTCTTTTTTTTTTCGAATTCATTGTAAATAGGTTCAAAAAAGGAAGGTTGTTGTCGGGCAGAACCAAAAGGTAGTTCGGTTTCCCTTCCCCAGATTGTTAAAAAACAAAAATTTTCTGTTTTCCCTTTCTTTTGGATTGGATCTCTATGATGGGATCGTAGTTTGGATTTGCGCCAGGGTTTCAGACAGAAAGGAAATAGGATTTTTATCTGAATACCATCTGTTAACCAGTTTTTCGGAAACTCTGTTTCTGATAATTGAACACCATTATAGGTGCATTTAACATGCATTTCTCTATTCCACTCCTTCAAATCCTCGTACCACTCGGGGAATTGAAATAAGAACATACGGCCGAGGTTTTTAGCTATTATCAATGAAGGCAATATGATGTATTTTCTAAGAATCGATTGGGTTACTAACATAGTACCTCTTATTGCTTGAGCAAATATAATAGTATCCCAAGTTTCTGCTATTGCTATCCTTTCATTCTCGTTTTTTTTATCTGCAATTTTTTTTGCCTTTTCTTTTGCCTCTTCTGCCTCAGAATCCGAAGTTTTGAATTTCGGTCCTGTATCTATCCAATTTCTAAAAATTAGATTCATTGTTCGGGAGATATCAAAAGAAAAAAAAAAAGTTTTGTCTATTCTGTCCAAAAAAAGCAGGGAATGCACATTCGCTTGAAACATTTCCCAAGTAACTATTTTACGTCTTTGAGCGCGCATGGATCCTTTTACTATATCCCGACGAAAATCTGATTGTTGCGAGTAACGTACCAAAGCCAACTCTTCTGCTTGATCACTATTAGTACTGGTACTAGTATCAGTATTGGTATTCTGATCCGGATCCGCCTTATCAGTATAAATTACCACACGTTTGGCTTTTCTTGAACGAATCCCATGATTTTCTGTTGATTCTTCCTCATTTTCCTCCTCCCGCTCTTCAAAAGAATTGATTAATTTGTATGATCGTCGAGGAATCTTTTTACCGATTTCTTCTATTCCAATAGATTTATTTTGAATTGTTTGATTATTTGGATCAGTTGTAATTACATCGAATAGAAATTTCAAACATTTTGTTTTATTTTCTGAATCAAATCTTCTTTGTTCGGATATTAAAACAAGCTTTTTAAAATTCAGACTAAAACCTGTTGTTGATTTCCTAGCTAATTCACTGATAGAGGTCGAGAAAGGACCAATGTCTGTCGATAATGATTCTCCATTAAATGTATCCATTTTATGTTCAAGTTTTTGGTAATCAGTAGGAAGCCTATCATGCATCTTATTTATCCAAAGCA